TAGATTATTGTTCCTATAAAGTTCGAACTATATATGGGGTATTAGGCATCAAAATTTGGATATTTGCCGGCGACTAATAATCATAAACCCTTACTTGCTTTTAATGATGCGAGTAATGAAAATAAAAACCCTTTCATTATTTAATTATGTATTATGTTCAATCAAAAAAATGAGCAATTCTATAGGGTTGAATAAAAATTCTATTGACCATTTAATTTTATTAAAAATTTAATTGCTATGCTTAGTGTGTGACTCGTTGGTTTTTTAGGGTTAGGATTTTTAAAAAATAGACTGACCATTAACTAGAGAAGAAATAACCAACCCATCGCTTCACATTATCTGGATCCAAAAACCAGTCAAGATATGATATATTAGTCATATCATTGTAGCAACTGAAATATGGTTTTGTATAAAAAAACCAATCGGGTTATATTATGGGTTGTGAAACGAAATATAAAAAGGATGTGAATAACTGGAAAGGTGAGAGAAAGAAAAAAATATATAGTAATGATATAATTCCAATAAAAAAATATGTAATAAAATAATATGTAAGGTCTCTAAACCATCTCATAAAATACAATGTAATAAAGCATCAATACTCTCAATTCATACCGAAGGAGATTAATATGTTCACAGAACAAAAGAACAAAAAAAATCAAGAGCCTCGGGCCAATAAAGACTGAGACGATTGGTTCAAGAACAAATTAAATGAAAGGCTCCATTGTAGAATTCAGACCTAAGCATTAATCGAGAAGCGATGGGAACGACGGAACCTGTGAATGCTGAAGATTTTATTGAAAACGAATCCTAATGATTCATCAGGTGGGATGGCGGAACGAACCAGAGAATAATTTCATTTAGTCTGAGCGATCGTGGGCTAACCCTACAACTGAACTAGCTATTAAAAGATAAAAGAGTAAATATTCGCCCGCGGCTTTTTTTTTCAATTGTTTTGATTCGCGAGGAGCTGGATGAGAAGAAACTCTCATGTCCAGTTCTGTAGTAGAGATGGAATTGCGAAACAACCATCAACTATAACCCCAAAAGAACCAGATTCCGTAAACAACATAGAGGAAGAATGAGGGGAATATCGTATCGAGGTAATTCTATTTGTTTCGGTCGATATGCTCTTCAGGCACTTGAACCCGCTTGGATCACATCTAGACAAATAGAAGCAGGGCGACGAGCAATGACACGAAATGCCCGCCGTGGTGGAAAAATATGGGTACGTATATTTCCAGACAAACCCGTTACAGTAAGACCTGCGGAAACACGTATGGGGTCGGGTAAAGGATCTCCCGAATATTGGGTAGCTGTTGTTAAACCAGGTAGAATACTTTATGAAATGGGTGGAGTAGCAGAAAATCTAGCTAGAAAGGCTATTTCAATAGCGGCATCCAAAATGCCTATACGAACTCAATTCATTATTTCGTGATAGAAACGTATAACCACAAGAAACAGGTCTTGGAATAAAAAAGCAATTGCAGGTTTCTTTTTTTTTTTTGACAAAGAATATTTCTTTTTTTTTTTTATTAGCCCCTTTTGTTTTGCATTGAAAGAACAGATAAAAAAATGATATGATTCAACCCCAGACCTATTTGAATGTAGCAGATAACAGCGGGGCCCGAGAATTGATGTGTATTCGAATACTAGGAGCTAGTAATCGCCGATATGCTCATATTGGTGATGTTATTGTTGCTGTGATCAAAGAAGCAGTACCAAATATGCCCTTAAAAAGATCAGAAGTGATCAGAGCTGTAATTGTACGTACTTGTAAAGAACTCAAACGTGATAATGGTATGATAATACGATATGATGACAATGCTGCAGTTGTCATTGATCAAGAAGGAAATCCAAAAGGAACTCGCGTTTTTGGTGCGATCGCCCGAGAATTAAGAAAGTTAAATTTTACTAAAATAGTGTCATTAGCCCCTGAAGTATTATAAGATAAGACCATCATCATCATATAGAGTTATAAGTTATAGTAGAGTATTTTGAATGATTAATAGATTGTGTCTCACGTATATACCTTTAATAATGTTACTTCATAACAAAAAATATCATGTTTATTATATCAAAATTTTGAGGAACCAAAAATTTTAGTTCATTATGGGTAGGGACACTATTGCTGACATAATAACCTCTATACGAAATGCTGACATGCATAGAAAAGTAACGGTTCGAATATCATCTACTAGCATCACTGAAAGCATTGTAAAAATACTTTTAAGAGAAGGTTTTATAGAAAACGTGAGAAAACATCGGGAAAACAACAAAGATTTTTTGGTTTTAACCCTACAACATAGAAGAAATAGGAAGGGGCCATCTCAAACTATTTTAAATTTAAAACGGATAAGTCGACCTGGTCTACGAATCTATTCTAACTATCAAAGAATTCCTAGAATTTTAGGTGGTATAGGGATTGTAATTATTTCTACTTCTCGAGGTATAATGACAGACCGAGAGGCTCGATTAGAAGGAATCGGCGGAGAAATCTTGTGTTATATATGGTAATCCTTCTACTATCAAAATTCGATACGAAATTGACTATTTGTGAAAAAAAAAAAGAGAAAGAGTTATCTAATATCACTCCTCCTCCATTAGTTGATACTTCAAGGGGGTTTTACCTGGAATGAAAGAACAAAAATGGGTTCATGAAGGTTTAATTACTGAATCACTTCCCAACGGTATGTTCCGGGTTCGTTTAGATAATGAAGATCTGATTCTAGGTTATGTTTCAGGAAGGATCCGACGTAGTTTTATACGGATACTACCAGGAGATAGAGTCAAAATTGAGGTAAGTCGTTATGATTCAACCCGAGGGCGTATAATTTATAGACTCCGCAACAAAGATTCGAACGATAACAAAGATGCGAACTCGAACGATTAGGTGATTTAAGATTACTTTTTGGGAGATACAATTCGAGATTTTAAATTAAATTTCAAGAAACTTATTTTCTTCCACGAAGTAGATTAGGAATTAAGTTTAAGTTAAGGAATGAAAAATATGAAAATTAGGGCCTCTGTTCGTAAAATTTGTGAAAAATGTCGACTGATCCGTAGGCGGGGACGAATTATCGTAATCTGTTCCAACCCAAGACATAAACAAAGACAAGGATAATTTTTCTAAAAGGAACTCCCTAAAGGACCCCAAATGTACAAATAAAAATAAAGGATCTGTTTTAACATGAAATGGATATATCCATATATCTCTGACTCATATTTATGAGATGATAAAATATGGCAAAACCTATACCAAGAATTGGTTCACGTAGGACTGGACGTATTGGTTCACGTAAAAGTACACGTAGACTACCAAAGGGAGTTATTCATGTTCAAGCAAGTTTCAACAATACCATTGTGACTGTTACAGATGTACGGGGGCGGGTTGTTTCTTGGTCCTCGGCCGGTACTTGTGGATTCAAGGGTACAAGAAGAGGGACACCATTTGCTGCTCAAACAGCAGCAGGAAACGCTATTCGTACAGTAGTAGATCAAGGTATGCAACGAGCAGAAGTAATGATAAAAGGTCCAGGTCTCGGAAGAGATGCAGCATTACGGGCTATTCGCAGAAGTGGTATACTATTAAGTTTCGTACGAGATGTAACCCCTATGCCCCATAATGGCTGTAGACCTCCTAAAAAAAGACGTGTGTAAAAATAAAGATTGAAGCGATTTCAAGAGAAATAAATGATTCAATGATCTCATCAAATAATATTACTATGGTTCGAGAGAAAGTAAGAGTATCTACTCGGACACTAGAGTGGAAGTGTGTTGAATCAAGAGCAGACAGTAAGCATCTTTATTATGGACGCTTTATTTTGTCGCCACTTATGAAAGGTCAAGCCGACACAATAGGCATTGCGATGCGCAGAGCTTTGCTTGGAGAAATAGAAGGAACATGTATCACACGTGCAAAATCTCAGAAAATACCACATGAATATTCTACCATAGGAGGTATTCAAGAATCAGTACATGAAATTTTAATGAATTTGAAAGAAGTTGTATTGAGAAGTAGTCTGTATGGAATTCGCAACGCATCTATTTGTGTCAGTGGTCCCGGATATGTAACTGCTCAAGACATCATCTCACCACCTTCTGTGGAAATCGTTGATAATACACAGCATATCGCTAGCCTGACTGAACCAATTGACTTGTGTATTAGATTACAAATTGAAAGGCATCGCGGATATCGTCTAAAAACGGCAAATAACTTTCAAGACGGAAGTTATCCCATAGATGCTGTATTCATGCCTGTTCGAAATGTGAATTATAGTATTCATTCTTATGGGACTGGGAATGAAAAACAAGAGATACTTTTTCTCGAAATATGGACAAATGGAAGTTTAACTCCTAAAGAAGCACTGCATGAAGCTTCTCGAAATTTGATTGATTTATTTATTCCCTTTCTCCATGCGGAAGAAGAAAACTTACGTTTAGAGGACAATCAACACAAGGTTACTTTACCCTTTTTTACTTTTCATGAGAGATTGGCTAACCTAAAGAAAAACAAAAAAGAAATAGCATTAAAATATATTTTTATTGACCAATCAGAACTGCCCCCCAGGATCTATACTTCCCTAAAAAGGTCCAATATATATACATTATTGGACCTTTTAAATAACAGTCAAGAAGATCTTATGAAAATAGAGCATTTTCGCATAGAAGATGTAAAAGAGATATTGGGCTTTCTAAAAAAGCATTTTGAAATAGATTTACCAAAGAAGAGGTTTTAAATCCATTGGATTTATTTCTTTTTTTTTCTTTCAAAAAAAAAGATGAAAAACGGAATCTTTAGTATAATCCATATATTCGAAATAGATCCAGAACTAAATTGAATAGCTGTATCTAGGGAAACTTCACTTTGATTTAAAGCGACTATTCCCTAGATACAAACGTCGTGATATCTTATTTCACAATTAAAATAATTTGAAAAAGACCTAAAGTTAGAGATTTATCAATAGGTAATGTTGCTCCAATACCCAACCAAAGGGCCACCA